CTTGGTTAGCAAAGTACGATTCTCATTGGCCACCAGCTCAGCCTCGATCTACGGGCATTCATCTCCATAGCCCTTTTTCTTTAGCAGTACAGGCCGGCTGGCCGAGGTCGAGTTCCTCCCTTATTGAGAATCTATATGGCTTTGTTCGTCTCTATTATTTTCTTTTTCAATAGCCAAAAACTTGAGTTTCAGGTCTGCGAGAGGTCAATGTACTAGGGCTCATGCCCAAATAGGGGCTTTCTTTTCTCTTGCATGCGCCTTCGTTCCTCATTCATTCAAATCAAAGGAAGCTTCATCGGGAAGGGATAGGGATGGCGCATTGGCTTGGTTGACGGCTGGCGAGCTTAGCTTAGAGAAAAGGTTACTTCTAGTTCCGTTCCTTTCGGGTAGCGCGAGTGGAAAGCCCTACAAAGTCAGCCCTCAAAGTCTTTAAGTTAAGGAAGCCGAGTTGAACAGAAGATAGAGTTTCAGTTCCAGTGAAAGCCCCTACTCCCAACAAGTTGGGAAGTGAAGTTCAAGTGCCGAAGTCAAAGAGAAGTTTCTTATTTCTGTGGCCGCGGTTACAGTTGCAATAAGTACTTTAAAGCTCAACAAGGCTTTAAACGAAAGCCTTGCTAAAGCAGATCAGGAATCTAAAGTGTGAGCCATAGCACAGGGACTCTCGGTTGGTCGTAGAAATGAAACAGTTTTCGCTAGTGAAGCTTTAAGAGATAGGGCAAGTAGTCGTAGAAACTCCTTGCTTTGTTGCCGGCTTTCATAGTATATAAAAGAGGTCGCTTTCTGCTTTCCGCCTTCCACTTTGGTTGGACGGTAGTTTCGGGAGCCAGTAGCGATAACAGGTCGAGGGATATCAAAGAGAAGGTGCAGTTAGTCAAGCCTACAGTTCGAATACCGCGGTTAGTCAGTACGGCAAGTAGAAAGGCAAAGAAGTAAGCTAGGCGATTACCTTCTGTCATAGGAAGTAGGCACCAGTACCAGTTCCGGTAGTGGTTACAGTAAGACTGCTTTGAAAAGATAAAAAACTCCTTGCTTCATTCTTTTTTGTATAAGTTGGCTTAGAGAAATACAAAGACAGAAGGTAGGTCGGCTAGTCTGGTGCCGAAGTGCACTTGGGAAAAAAGAGAAGCTTGGCTTAGAGAAGAAATCCGTCTTTCTTCCGTCACGGTAAGCGGGTTCTTTCTAGGACTGATAGTTCAGTTCAAGCGTATCATAGATCAAACTCTTTCAAGCCTTTTAAGTCAAGCTTGTTGTAAGGCTAAAGCCCCTTTACTAGTAGAGGCAGAACGAAAAGTCGGAAAGCAGTCAGTCTTTTCGGTAAGTCAGTGTTGCAAGTCTTATGGTCCGAACAGAGTAAAGAGCCGGCACTCCCGGAAGCCTGTGGGGAATGGGGAAGGAAGACCAGACAGAGCTTGAGCCTGAGAGAAGGAACGAATATCGCTAAAACCGAGACTCCGAGACTCAGGTCAAGGAGATCAGATAGACGAAAAGTACTTTCCCTCGTATGGAGAACAAATCCTATCTCTTATCTCTCTAGTTCCGGAACTCTTGGTAAGCTAAGTTTCTTTGAAATATACCTTTCAAGAAAAGACCTTTCTTTTACGCCTTATTTGTTATGAAAGCGGAACCCGCTCGGAAACCAACTTGATCGATTTAGTGCTTGGATTAGGTCCGGGTAGAGAACAGGTAAGGGCGGTAGGCTTTTCACTTTAGCCGTTGTTATTAAAGGCCTTACTAGTTTAAAGCTTTTTGGATCCCCTCTTTCTTTCTAGTTAGGGAGGCCGTAGATGAAAGCCTCTTCAGTAAACTCTTTCCGCTTCCGCTTCTGAATCTGGATGGCGGCTTTGGTTGGAGAAGAGAGTGTTTCAGTTACGGGGCTAGTGAGTTACTATACGTTCGTGAAGGCAGACAGGCGCTCGTAGACAGAAAACCGTTTTCGCAGAGCGACTTAGAAAAAACAAACCACTTCTTGTTTCGAAAAGCGCTGCGTACAGTTCTGGGGGTTGTAGAACAACTACTTCTTTGCCGTTCTTTTTCCGTTAGCCAGTATCGAGACTCTAAGACTCCTTGCGCTTAGCCCACCGCAGGTGCTTTGATAGAGAGTCACTTTCGGGTTGTAGGGCGCAAGGGGATCTTGAATCAATTCCCTCTTTGCCAGTAGCTAGTTTAGATATGGCAAGCGGTTCGAGTCAAGTGCCAGTTAAAGAACCAATTGTTGGCAAGAGTCACAAATATGAAGTAAACGACTTGGTCTCTTCTTTCTTCCTCTTACTACTCCTTGCCTCTTCTGGAAAGTGACTTTGACCAAATAGAGTATCCTTCCGTATAGGGGAAGGAAAGGCTCTCGCAGTAGTTGTTCTGTAAGGGCTTTCATTAGCGTGAGAAGGCGGTGAAAGGGTATTGAGCTAAGAATGCTTATACAGGGCAACTATAGGGCTTATAGAGAATGAGAGGGGCTCACTTGACAGAGTGCCGAGCATTGTTCGTCGTGCTAGTTCCGCTACTCCAGTTCCAGTGGTAAACGAAACCTTCTTTCTCTTGCTTTCGGGCCTACGTCTCTCTTTCAAGGGTTCCACTTTCTTTGGTAGCTTTGGGCAAGGCAGTACTGGTACTCAGTCGATCTTGCTCTAGCCGCTTTCGGCTTCAGGGAAGGTTGACTTTTCCTTTCCGTGAAGTTTTTGTTCCAGGCCCCCTTCTTAGTCAATGGACTGATAGTTGAAGGGACGGGATCATGATATCCGGCATACCAACAAACAACTTTTCACGAAAGCCCTCAAAAGAGGAGATGCGCTCAAATACAGAGAGGAATGGAGTAACTCAACTCCGAGAGAGGAACGTGGCTCTCTAACCGCTAGTTTCTTACTTCTCAGGTTCTTACGGGGAATCTCAAAACAAGGTTTCCATACAGATCTTTGGCCATAGAATTGGTTTACCCGTCTTGAGGCATCCCTTGCTCTGCTTGCTCCGCCTAAATATGTATCAATAGCAATGGCAAGATCAACTACTGAAGGGGTTGTGGCACCCGTTTGGCTTTGTTGGCATGACTCCAGGAATTGATCTGAAATAGTAGCCTGCTGACCAAAATGCCTATGATAAAAGAGGCACTAGCTAGTTTACTTGCCTACTTCTTAGAGCGAGGACGTAATCCCGGCTCTATCAGCAGAAGAGGAGATCCTTCGTCCAGGAGTCCATCTCTATCTCGGTCTGGGTAATAGTGATAGAGTACCTACTGAGTGGAGGGCTCTCAGCGAAGCTCGTTGTTTAGTAGTCTTTCTCGTCGGAATGGTTATGCGGTCGCAGTGACCTTAGCTTAGCGGGCCTACAAGAAAAAGAAATCCGTACCAACACATTAGTCCTTTTCGGATCCATTTCGTTATGATTCTTTCGAGGTTGCGGAAGAACCTGAAGTTGTATCTCTCGGCGTCTCTTACGAGAATGAGTTGATGGCTAGGCACCTATCGCCTTGTCTGTTTTGCATGCAATAATGGTGAATTCTACTTATTTTATTAACTCTAAAAAGTAAGCAATTAAACTTCCCCTCACCCTGATCGTAGGGACACGCAGGCGCTAACCGATCGACCGATCTGCATGTGTTAAGCACCCCGCATTTAATTTAAGAAAAGAGAGAAGCTAGCGTCCGATTCCATGCTTCCGTATGCATCGACATCGTCCGCGATTCGATAGCATACGGACGATGCCGCTGCACAAGTAATTGCTGTTGTCGCCTTGTCCGCCGTTCTCTTATCTGCTTGAATAAGCTCACTCTTGGTTAGCTATGAACAAGGAGTGAAGAATCGTTAAGGAAAGATTTTATTCCCCAGTCTCTCCTATATCCTATTGCTATTCTAGCTGGGATATTCTCTCTATGAAAGCATATAGGAATCAAAGGTAATATCGTATAAGTCTAGTCAACAATCATTCCTTTAGTTCCATTCGTTCGCTTTAAAGCACGAGCTGCGAGAAAGAGATAGATTATCGATCTTGTACTAATCGCCACTCTCGATTCAACTACAAGCCTGCTATTCACTCGATTGAAAGTCGGATCTTGCCTTCACTCCTAAAGAAAGGCTCTGGCAAGACCTCACCTCAGAGCATTCAAGCATTCGTTCAGAGTCTCTTAGAGGACATTTTTTAAAGCTCTGACACTGCTACTTATCATCATAGCTACTGGTCGTTATTGCCTTGAGCCTGGATCGACTACTATCTACGTTAGCACCTAATTCAACTTCTTCACCAAGACTTGTGAACATCGCTTTTCGCCTTGCGCCTGGGCTTTTTTCAGACTCTTATAACTAGTGTCAAGGCCTTTTTCTTTGTCTGAAAATATAAAAATTATAAAAAAACTCTCTCTCCATTTTGTATGCTCCCAAACTTAAATACCTCAATCGTAGGTTTTGTTTTGCTGCTCAGATACATAGGCTATTAATAAGGTGCCGATTCGTCTCATAGTCATAGACAAGCTGCTTTGCAAATCGCCTTAGCTGCTGTTTGAGTGGTAAGGTAAGAAAGGCTATAACTCTTTCTTTGTCAAAGAGCAAGGGAAGATAAGTAGTTGTCTCAGGTAGTACGGTAGCTATAACAGGAAGGCAAGCAGTAGCGGATAGTTCAACCATAGGGAGCTCTCAGCTAGAATAGTCCATCTACATCGGGGCAGTGATCGGAGGCCGATATTTCGGAGTGCGTTAGGCCCCCGCACGTGGGTTGAACAAAGAAGCGAAAGTGCTCAAACAAAAGCCTTAGTACGCTCTGACTGAAGGTCGCTCCTACCTTCTCTCGCTCGATCATCCCGGTTTGGAGAGGAATCCTGAAATGTTGACCTCACTTTGAGAGGTACGCTGCATGAACGAACCCATGATCAATTCAAGCCTATTGAGAAAAGCAATTGTTGGTCTAAAACAGTCTTCGAGGGCATGTTTTGATAAATTTAGTAAAGTAGTTTCTGCATATGGACTGAAGCAAACTGAAGTTGAGCATTCATCAGTATTTGTTTGTCATACCCAAAGTGGGTCTATAATCCTTGCTGTGTATGTTGATGATATTGTGATTATAGGTAGTAACAGGACAGGAATTGTTGACCTGAAACAGTATTTGAGTAAACACTTTTATACCAAGGATCTTGGAAAGCTTCGGTACTTTTTGGGTATTGAAGTAGCAAGATCAAAGGCGGGAATATCACTTTCTCAAAGGAAGTATGTTACACACTAATTATATTAGAGGAGACTGGATTGTTGGGACTGCGGATACTCCTATGGATCCGAATGTTTCAGTAAGGATGATGGCCTGCTCTTTGATAATCCAGGGGGATATAGACGTTTGGTTGAAGAATATGCTGCAAGAACTTGGGATTAAGCATTCACAGCCTATGAATTTGGTGTGTGATAACCAGGCAGCTGTCCACATTGCATCTAATCCAGTATTTCATGAGAGAACGAAGCATATTGAAGTTTATTGTCCCTTCGTACGGGAGAAATGCAACATGTAATTCGAACAACACATGTGAAATCAATAGATCAGCTAGCTGATTTGTTTACCAAGCCATTGGGGGGGTTCAAGGGTTAGTTATATTTGTAACAAGCTGGGAACATATGATCTATATGCTCCAGCTTGAGGGGGAGTGTTAAAGGGTATAATTGTCAATGTATTTGTGTTATTATTTAATAGAAATACAAAATACATAAGAAGTCCGCCTTTGTGGCAAAGGCCTTGTCACGAGCTGGATTCGAACCTGCACTTTCCAGATACATGGGTCCGGGTTTCAACCTTTTTGATCGTGATTTTTGCCGCTTCGTCTTCGGCAGACTACATCCGGAGTCGACTTTCGTTTCGTCAACAACAATATAGCTATCTATTATAGCTTTAACGAAACCTGCATCATAGCGAAAAAAAGTTTATCCGCGATTTTTCCTTTCTTTGAGCCGATTCGTCGCTTCTTGTTAATACGCAGATAAACGCCGTGGGGGATATGGATTTAGCGTGATAGCCAGGATAATGGAAGCAGCAAAGACAGCCCCTGCCTGCATCCTTAGCTTCTTTTTGTTGATATCCAGAGGGTCGAACTCGGTGTCGATTCCCTGAAACAACTGTCTGGTCTCAGTATTGATTGGCTCCCCGCATTCACAAGGACTGGCTACCTGCAGGTGGTTGCTACATACCTTGTTGGCAAACGTATCCCTAACTACTTCAATAACTTTTTTGAGGTCGACGGCTGTTAGCACGTCTGGTTGCAACACCATCTGTTCTGGCGCTAAACACGCCCACACCCCGAACCCTATGATAGCGCAAAGTGCTAATACAAAAAGGCGTGTGTCGCGCATATAAGAATACAGTATAGCGTCAAAGTTTTTGACGACTCTGGCCTCTTTTCTTCTTTTGATTATAGTTGTTACGCTGGCAAGCCCCCTACCTAAGTTTTTATCTATCGATCTTATGCGCGACATTCCTCTTGTTTTGACGGTTCTCATGGGCAGCCACTTCTCCCCCAAGCGGTATAGTACCTTTGTGTGTTTTCCTATTTCATTTACCCCGATGTATCGCATTGCTTCCTTTATTCTTTCCTCGCAATCTCTCATGAATATTTTAGTTTGTTCATATTCAGATTGTTCCTTACATTTTTATCCCATGCGTCTCTTTCGAATGTATTTTGTACTGTAAATACCTTAGCCCTCCCTGCCTACTTCCTTACTAACTGAAAAAAATCCCTAAGCTCAGGTCACCTAGCTTAGAAACTAAACGAATAGGACTCATTACTGACTTGCTTGCCGAGCTTACCGAGTAACGAGCACACCGAGGAAGAGTTATTGATAGATAGACAGTTAGACAGAAAGTTTTTCAGGGGCGGTAGTTCGGTGGTTCGGATGCACTGAGCGACGGAAACAAAAAAAGAATAAAGCTAGGGAACACTCCAGATTTTCTAAAGGCCCCCTTAAGGGCTTCTAAGGCTTTGTAAGTAGGCAGGTCAGGTCCATTTAAAGTTTTTTTCCTCATCTTTCAGAGACTAACTCGTCTTGCTTGAAAGAAAGAAGACATGCTTCGACTTGCCCCATTGATTTATTTAGAGACAGAGACAAAGGTTAGTTGGCACTTCGCTTTTAGCGTTCCGATCGATTGCCTCACTTACTAGCAAAGACGACAGTCTTAAAAAAATTCCTAAATATTCCTATCCTCGATAGTTGAACCAACTCTCAATTCAACTGAATAGTCAGGCCCAGTTCGTTGATTGAATCATTTACTGTGATTCAAAAAGAAAGAAGAAGACCAAAGCCCTCGCATAGTGAAAGTTGCCCAAATCGATGGGGTCTAAAAGTACCTAGTCGATAGGATTCCATTCCCAAAAAGGGTTACAGGCGGATAGGAACTGGATCTATTTGAATAGCTGCCGGACGTGCTTTTATGGAATCCGAGGATCATCTGCTCAGGACCGCCTTCTTGGAATAGCTGGAATGTTTATCTGAGCTAGCCAATATTTAGGAAAATAAGGCTGTTGGCCAAGCTTTGCGAAAAGTAAAAAGGCCAGGCCGATAGCCAAATCAGATATAATAAATGCACCCATAGCTTGGTGTGGTTTTTCTTTTATTCAATTACATGCTCCCCTGGATTATTAACCTCTCGTGCCTATCGGTGGATAGTCCCTTCGCTTCACTCATCTATTGACGTACTAAAATACAGAGTGAAAAACCTACCCCACCCACTACCCTTCCCTTTACGTACGTGAATTAGGCCCTAGCTCGGGATCGGGCAAAGAGGTTTTTTTTCCTATGCCTCGTATGTATTTACCATCGGAACTGTTTATTTGCCTTAGACCCAAAGACTTTGGGGCTATTCTATTAACAATCAGAGGAATAACCAACCCCTTCTTACTTAGGAAAAGAGTTCAATTTCGATAACTCTGCTCTCTTATAGCTAGAAATGCTTTCGTCAAGGTAAGCTTTCAGAAGAGAGTCTCCAACTCCGTTCCTAGAACTTTGGGGGGATGAAGCCCGAAAAACTGTAGCTTCCACTTTCTTTTCATGATTTGAGTTTTTTCTATCAGAAGAGGGTATTTTGATCGTTGGGCCGAACAACTTAAAGTTATGCTTTCGTTGACCTAATTGCTAGAGTACTTGCTAGATTTGGTTCGCGTTCAGTGAACCGATCCAGCCTTTGTTTGTGTTTGAGCCGGTGGGTTGTGATTGAGCTTAGCTTGGCAGATCTCGCACTGTAATGCAAGTGCTTATTTACGAAAGATAGATTGTTGGTATGGCTGCTGCTACCAAAAGCACACTAAGTTAGTCACAGGTAGAAACCTTTGAGCTCTACTAGCTCTCCGACTCTATAAACTTAACTTGGCTTTCCCGCCGCCCCTTTACCCCATCTTTTTTGCTTGCTATGAGCGTTACTGCTGCTCAAAACGGTCTTTCTTTGCCGGTTGCCGAAGGCCCGACAGAATGACCCGGTAACGTTGCACTCCATTGGCGGATTTAGCAGCAGTAGCATCAGTGGCTTGGCTTTTCGGGGTGGACCCTTTCACTCTACCCTATGTTATTCTATACGCCATCGATGGAAGCCTCCCATGCCCTGTTCAGTACTTTCTTCATTATCCACTGATGAACCCTTTGATCGAACCTTCCCTTCCTGAAGTGGTGGGGATTGTCTTCCAGACATAGATATAGGAAGGGGCTCGACCCCCACCCAGCTCGAAGAAGTAGCTCTTTCTAGTTATCGTAGGAGAGACCGCAAAAAGTAGGGATTAGTTGGAACAGCTGCCGCGGCTTGAATTTGAGTGGATGCCCAAATTGAGGAGTCATTCCCGCTGCTAGGAGATGCCAAATGCGCCTGCCCAGTCTCATCTCGAAGACAGAGACCTGTTTTGGAAAGGAAGCCCTACCCGCTCCAGTCCCTCATCCCATCTCCGAAGAAAGGGCCAATACCAGCAAGAACTGGACTGCCTAGCTGATAGGTTAGCTCGCTCCATCAGGTATCGGATATCTGTCTCAGCTATAGGAAATAGCATCGGTGAGGAGGGGGAAGATACTGCAAGGATTCTGAAGACGAAGAAGCTTGCATGTCTATCGGAGAGATTAGTTTGACCCGCTATTGGAGGCCGGTCGTAAAGCTGGTTCGCCGGCAACGGCAGCTCGTGGGTCTGTGTTAAACGATGGAGGCCCGTGTAAACTTAGATCTAACGATCTTCCTGGTCCTTCGGGTTGAGGAAGCTATCCTAGTTGCGACCCCGGTTGAAACCCAAGGCCTTGCCCTCTCTTAGGGACTCGAGCTTATCGATCTTGGGTCTAACCAAGCTGCGCCTTCTGTTCAAGCGAACAACTTCAAATTCTGGTGGAGACAGGCCTTAATCTTGAATCTAAATCTAGTGGAAGGTTTCCAAATAAAATAGGGTTTGCTATTGGATGAACATTGTTATTATTATTTAATGCGCAGGGAACGATTTTCGACCGATCAGCTTATTTAATTTCCTGGAAGGATCATTTCCAAAATCATGGTCAACCAAATCCAATGAGGCCAATCCCGCAGAGACCTGGCTCGCTTAAGAAGGAATACAAATCCCTTTAGTTATACCTTTGCTTACGGAGAGAATAGACCGGTTGAGTTTGTTATTAGGTGCCTACTCCCTCGTCAATAGTGTAAGCACTCTGGACTGACCTCGTTGATAGAAAAGAAAGGGAGATAAAATCGACTAGAAGGACATGCTTTTGGAAAAAACTGGAATTTCTTCCCTAGTGTCGTCCAAGCTCACTATCCCTTAAGTTGCTTTGGGTAAGTGTATCACTGCTCTTTGTTGAATCCTTCTGAGCTAAGCGAAATACCTCCTAACACTCTTGTAAATGGGAATGGGTTAGGATGATTATATTAACACATGCAATTCGAAGCCGGACTAGTTCGACTTAAGCCATTCCGTATCCGCTTGTTTTCGGGGCGAATCTACAAAGGTCAGAAAGAGAAGAGAAAGGACGACTCTATCTCTTTATCTCTATCTCTTAGTTAGCCAGGATTTAAACCTCTCTCCAGAAAGCAAGCAAGCTGAGCAGTTCTCACTCTGTCCGGTGAAAAATAAAGCTTAAAGAATGCCGTAAAGTGATCACAGAAACTTCATACATACCGATTCGCCACGTGAAAGCTACTAGTCGAACTAGAGCCTTATTATCGTTCCTGACCCCTAGCCAATAGGACACTTACTCTATCTATTGAGTTGAGTTGTCTCCCCTCGGGGGTCAAGGTAGAGTGATTAGAGCTTACTTCTTCTTAAAGGGATCCATGTCATTTCACTGAAGACCAAAGACCGCTTATTCTTCTTTTTCACACGAACAGGGTTCAAAGGAGAACGGCTCTTGTTTGGTTCTATCTTAAAAGAAGAAGATTCCACGTGCTAGCCGAAAGGCCGCTTAGGATTCTGCGTTCACTCGGTTCTCTAAATAAAGGGAGAGAAGTCGCGCGAGGTCGAGGGGAGGAAGAGAAAAAGAAGCAGCTATTTCACCGTCCGTAATAACCACAGTTTTCGGGTTATCGGGCATAAGCGTAGCAGATCTTCTTTAAGAAGAAACTCCTTTGTCGGCATTACCTATGTTGAAGGAATAAACAGTCTGATCTTTTCCAAGGCAAAGAAGCCTTTTTTGCTAATTCTTTAATTCATTTCTTATCAAGTAGGAATTGAACCTACGACCAGTCAGTTAATCATTGACTGCTCTACCACTGAGCTATTGAGACGGGCTTTTTTAAGAATTGGTTTGCTAAATCGACGCACAATCTTATGGGGCGATTCCCATTCTTGTGAAGTGGAAAGGGCAGAGTTCCGTATTTACTTAGATAAGATAAGGTGGGAGAATTAAACTAAGTAGTAAGTACGGTTTGCTCGGGTGGAGTTAAAGCGAAAGCACAGAAAGAAGGATCTCAAGAGAGTCCTTTTGTGGCCCACCATTTGTTAAACCCCCTTTTCTCGGGCGATAGGGATTGCCTTTTTAGACTCCGAGGCTCGAGTTTTTGGTCGTAATTCTTACAGGGTGGAGGTCCCCTGGCGTAGTACAGAAAGAAAGTGGAAGAAAGTCTCATTTAGTCTCTTGGGGGTCTATTATACCTACTGTCATCTAATAGCAAAAACCTATTAGCCTTTAGATACAATTCGCGCCCGGTATTATCGGTATCTTTGAGCGCTTCGATGACCCAAACGAGATCTTCTCGTGTGACATCAGTTCTTCCGCTCCTTTCGAAGGCTAGATGCTGCACGATATCTAACCAGATAGAATTTTCTCTAACAATAGTCGCCTGAGCGAAATATGAAGAAAGTATGAAAGCACCTTTTTGTCTTAATTGGTTTGGTGTATCGGTCGGATACACCTCAACTTTAATTAAATCTTCTGGTCTAATTTCTTTCGTTTCTTCGTCGGCCCTTTTTTTTTCCATAAACCAACCAAACACTTTTTTTAAAAAACGGGAAAAAGCCTTTCTGACTTCCGATTCCGAGCCGGGAGAACCCTCAGATGGAACCATTTGGTTCCCGAAAGTCGGGCTCTCCGAATCCAAAAAGTCATATAGTGCCAACCAAAAGAAATCAAATGACATCAAAAACCTGAGAAAAATGAATAATCAAGCGGAAGCTCCTCTTAAGGAGCAAGAAATAGATGGAAACGATGACTGCCGAAATCGGATTTCCTTTTCGTGAAGTTTTTGTTCCAGGCCCCCTTCTTAGTCAATGGACTGATAGTTGAAGGGACGGGATCATGACTTTGACTTCTAGGTAAACCTGTAAGTGAAGGAAGGAACGGCTGTAAGTTAAGATTTCAGTGGAGTTGAACCTGCACCCGAACCAGAGAAGGAACCGAAGAAAGCCAGTAGTTCAGTTTCGGTACTCAAGTTCCAGCGCTCTACGAAAGAGGTAGGTTCGTCAGTTTAGCCCCGTTTTTTAAGGCTTAGGGAGGGCAGCTTTGCTTATAGGTTTTGCTTAGAGAAGAAATCCCCTCCGTTTTCCGGAAAAGACAGATGTCGGTTTCTTGGGAAGTCGCAGAACAGTTCCAGGGCAATTGGCTTAGAGAAAATTTCCTTTCTTGCTTGGGCGCTTCAGCTCTTGGGAGATCCGGAAAAAAAGAAAGATACCCGTCAAGCTCTTTCAAGCTTTGGAGTCTAATACTCCCGTTGTAGGCACTCGGCAGTAAAGTCAGTTCTTTTTGTATTAGCGGTACGAGAGAGCGGTGGTCGCATATTTAGTCCGAAGGACCCTTCAAACAAAGAGGGGCTCGCTCTTTCATCAATTTAGTCCAGAGTCAGAGTTCGCAGAGAAAAAAAAACCTTCGGACCTGGTCAAGCGGTAGTCAAATCAATCTTGCTTTCCGGATAGCGTAGTACTCGAGGACTTTAAGTAGGCGACGGCAAGTCTTTCACTATCTTTAACTCGTTTATCAAAAGCGAGCCCCTCTTCAGAGAAAGCAAGGAAAGCCCCCCCTATCACAACAAGGCGGATAGCGGAAAGGTGGGGTAAATATCTTACTCGGTAATCGTCGGTTACCCTTCTATTCAACCCTCCCATTCCAATGAGAGGTAGGGTAAATATCTTGGTTGTAGGTTGGGAATATTTGAAAGGTAGGTAAGGCGGAAAAGAATGATATTCGAATGGAAGGGACTATTCTTAAAGGCGGTGAGTTTAGATTGTTGGTTTAGGAGTGGTAAAATGGATTGAAAGTAAAGGCCTATCCCCCATGAGCTCAACCTCCACCTCTACCCCCTATCAACATAAAGAGGGTTCTCCATCTCGAGCACCATAAAGACTCATATGCTGTGATGTATTAAGAAAAAGAATCGATAGTTCGGAACACACGAGTGAACTTGCTGAATCACTACGCCCAAACATGTATGTTCGTAACGATCCAGTAAGCACAAAGATAGTGTGTGTGGAAAAAAGTTCGTGGAAATCGGAATGAGTGTGAAAAGTGTTAGAGAGCAGGCGAGAGAAGTCGAGATATTCGACCGGCCGGAACAAAGGAATGCTACTCCGCTCTATCTTCCGGAAGCAGTTCTCATCCGTTCCTCGCCCCCCCTTTTTTAAGTCGTATGGGTCAGTATTAATTTCACTAGAAAATGAATCAATATGGTCTGAATTCTCACTAAAGGCTCGTGCACTGGGCTCCCACCTCTCTAACTTTTAATTATTTTAGTATCCGAAGTGACTTGCTGAAGCAAACCCCGTAGCTATTTGTACTAAAAAACAAGGGCTTTGTAGCTTAATATGGGTTGCTTTGCATTCCTTCCATGTCAACATGTTGGTTGCACTCACCATCCGGAATATCACCCACTTCTACATTAACTCGGCCTTCAATCGGAGAAAGACCACATGAAGGTGCTTCCAATCCAACATCCTTGTTTCCATCAACAACTGTAGCTGCAATTCCCGTGTGCCTGCTGACATCAAACTCATCTAACACCTTATTTACGGCAGTCTTATCTTCGGTTATTTTTTTAGCATTCAAAACGTAGCACCAAGATGTTTTTCTGCTATAACAGCAACTTCATCTACATTTATTCCAGCTACGGCATGATTATCCTCTGGATTAATACCACCTTGTATAGGATTGGCATGATTCTTCTAATTTAATTGTTAACATTGACTTTTTAGGGAGGTATTTTAACCCATTGCTTCCGAGGAAGGTATCTCAGGAGCTTTCTCTTCCCTCGCCCTTTATTTAAAGCGTTCTCCTTTCTCATCTTTTATTGGAAAGATGTGTAGTAATAACAAAAAAAGGCCTCTCTTATTGGCGTATAAACGGAAATGGAAATCAATCAAATTAGAATAGGAAGAATAGGCACATGCGGTTCACACAATAACTGTAACATTATCTCGCTCGTTCTCTTTTATTTTAGTTTGATGATGTCAGTTATAGTTAGCAGACTCACTCTAGGCAACGAGAAGAAGATAAGAACTCAGGAGGGGTCAGATGAGTGCATGGTTTTTATTCCTTCCCCTCCAAGATAAAAAAGAATATGCTATTGAGAAGAAAGAAGAGACAGAGCGGGAAGTGGTAACTGTTCAGGCGGAATCTTTCCCGGATTATGATGAGAAAGCGGAAGGGAAGGAGGTTGGAGTTCTGAATAGTAGAAATGACTTTGACTTTGATGGTCTTCCCGATCATGAAGTCAGAATTCTTGATCTCGTGACTCAGCCTTATGTTGATGATTGCCAAGCTGCCATAGAGCAACAAGGAAATAGTCTGGACCTTACCTTATTAGAGAAAGGGGGATGGGCCTGCAAAATGATCTCTGTTGAATAGAGATATAACATTGGAATTCCTTCCTCCGTCAGGATGCTATTGAGGAATCACATGAGCAAAAATATTACTTGGTGGAATTCGACCCATTCCATTTTGCAGTCAGTCACAAGTATATCATCCAGGCCAAGGGAGAAATACAACTAGATTCGGCAATTTTGTTTAATGAAAAAAGATGAAGGCCTTCCTTCCTTTTCTTTTTTAGTTCATATCAGCCTGAATGAGGAAGTGGAGCGAAGGTACCCCGTCTAAAGGGGCATAGTCAGGGGAGGAAGATCTTCATGCCTTAATCGATTCTCAAGTGATAGATAAATACCTCTTTTCTTCTTACTAGCCTAGCTGTTATAGACCCCTTTCTTTTGTCAGCTAATACTGGCACGTTTGACCTTACTAGACTAGCCGTAGCTTTACTTCCTTGCTTTCGGCTCTTAGTTGATAAAGACCTCGTCATGTTAATCCTCTTTGCTTGGCCTGCTCTTATTACTTGCTCTGTTAGACTAATAGCATGTTTGAGCTTATTTCCCTGCCTGTCTGCTGCTTTGTCTGACTATTAGGACTAGGACTAATGAGCTTCCTTTCTTACCGACTAAAGGAAGTAATAATGACTAAACTAACTTAAGACTTTCTTAAGAGCTAGCTGAGTGAGTGTAATCTCTTAGTCCGAATTCAGTTAGAGGTTAGAGTAGGGAAGAATACCATTCCTAGTCCGTTGCTAATACGCCTGCCAATCATAAGATTGGCAAGCTATATTCCTTAGCCTTATTAGCCTTAAAGCCTGCCTTCCTCTTATCTTCCTTATGGAATGGGCTCCCCCTTAGAATTAACGAGATCGTCAGTCTTGGATGAATCCTCTTGAAACGGGGTCGATCAACCCTAGAAGACTCGATGGCTTAACAGCCCAGTGAATAACCTGATTCAGAGAGAGAACCCGGTCTTTAAACACTCGCCCTACTTCTAAAGATAGATAGAAAAGGTTGGGGAGTGCCAGATGCGGAAGCAGTTCCAGTCCCAGCTGCTGAGATGGCGTAGTGACAGGCGAGAGCAATAACAACAGAAGCAGCGGAAGATCCTGCAGTAGTATATTCGGTTGTTTGCGGTGGAATAGATTCAAGCGTCCGGGCCAGTAGATCCAGAGCAAATAGGCGTTGACTTAGTTGCTTTTGCAGTGGATTCTAATCCCGATGTTGATCCGACGCAACTTACCGGTGATAGTCGCAGCACCAGGAGCTTTCAAGGGAGGCAGACATGTATAGATAGTAGCTGATAGTGGTATACCTTCCGGATCGAGGGTCCCACCCGGTAAACACCATACAGGCGAAATACCTGCAGGGGGAGGAGTGAACGGAAGATAGAAGAGAAGTCAAAAGTAAAGTAAACAGTTTCGTTAGCGTAAGAGCATTATCGAGTCTAGTTCTCAGTCCTCGGAACAGATAAGGGAAGGCAAGTTTCACCTTTTTCCTATTGTATTGTCTTGTTTCAGAGCTTCTTTCAAGCAAGTCCGGCGGGCAGGCAAGGGCGTGAAGATGGGCGGTTGGTTCAGGAAAGGTGAGCTTTGAAGGCGTGCTTCGAGTCCAACTTCAGCCGAGCTTTGAAGGTGTGCTTCGGGTGACATTTCCTGATCTGAAATTTCGTTAGTGAGCTGGTTCGGTCTATCCTTTCTTTAACTTAACCGAGGGTGGTTGCCGATAGAATGACCGTGAGATTGGCGGAGTGCTGATTCGAGACAAGCATCTAGTTGTTGCCTTCGAGAGCAGTGAATGAGACGGAGCATAGGGCTAGGATAGGCTATGGAAGGAGCAGCGCGAAGAAAGAGACAAGCGGCGTGTCAAGGAACCTACGAAATGGATGCCCCAGCCTTCCTCCCTTTACTTTACCTTAAAACGCGGCGTCAAGGACATATAGACTTTAGGACCTGGCTTCCCGGTCCTCTGGAAGGCGTCGCACGCCCGACAAAAATCCTTCACATTTGTCGTAATGGTAGGCCACCGGAGTCCTGCCAATAGAATCTTTCTTACTTTAACTTTAGGCCTGCCCATTGCCTCCGGAAACTCCTGGTGTGCCTCTCGCATAACATCAGAGGCTTATTCTAAATACACACACGGAGTACTTCGAACCCATTCTAGAAAGTACTCGATTTATCAGCTGAAAAGGCGCCGATGTGAATTTATCCTTCAGGGCGCCGCGAAGAACAAACTGACTACCTTTATTCGATAACAAGTCTAGGGGCCTTCGGTGGAAGGCAGGCTGAAACTCTGCCCCAACCAAGTGAAACTAAGGGTCTGAAAGAGTTCACGATCTGATCTATGGGGTCTTAACCCTCGGAGGACGGCTAAGAATGTCCATTAAAAATAGCGGACCGATGGGGTCGTTTTTCAAGCACGAATAGAACGATCTAAAGGGGGTGTGCAACCTAGAGAGATGGCCGTATCTCTTTGATGAATGTGGAGGTTCGGTTCATTTGGAAAAGAGGTCAGTCTTAGGGGAGACCATGCGAATGGTTGAATTGATGACTTCGCTTCGATCTCTTCGACTGAACCTGAAGGAGACTTCGATCATTCAACTTTAGCTTCTGAAGGAATCATGTCACTTGGAATTCCGGAAAGTGAATCTTCTCTTTCAGATCCTGGCCTTGGTAGAACTTGTCTTTGATTGGGATTTCGATTGAAAATATGTTAGGCCGGTTCCTCATGTACCTAAGAAGCCGAGGCAATCTCGATTAAAGCCAATTCCAGTTTTTCCTACTCAATATTTTTTATAGAAATAGCACTCGATCAAAGGGGAGCATAAGCAAGTTCAGTGGTTGAAACCTCTGTAATCGATCGATGGGAACCTCGAAGCTGTCTGGGGCAGGAGCAAACTCATATTAGGCACTGCCGCAGCATCAACTGGTACAAGGAAGAGGCACGATAGCGAAGATCAATCCATCTCAATCTACAAAAAGCATTGCCTTGGGCATGCAACCCAAAAAGATAGAAAGACCGCTCGCTCGAAGAAAACTCTTTTAGAGCCTGGTACAAGCCAAGCCCCCTCGATTCGACAACAAGAGTCGGTTATGGAATAGTCTTTTGGTCGGCTTTCTCGTTCTTGAGGACTTTCTGGCCGGTAGACTTTATAGCGGACCTGCCTTGCTGACAGGGAGGATATGAAATAGATAGTTGCGCTTGCCTTCACTTAGAAAGTCTACGCCCCCTATTAGAGTAAGGCATGCTCTCGAAACTAGATTCACTCGTTCTTGTCTCCGGCGATTAACCTATTCCAGA